AAGGGCTCGGGCAGCAGCAGCGGGATTTGAAAAAGGAATTGATCGTGATTTTGAACCTGTTCTTTCCATGACTCCTCTTAACTAAAGTAGTAGTTAAAATAGGAAAGTCAAAATCGGTTCATATTAAAAAGTCTTCTTTGTTTCTTTCAATTCAATCTCATTTTTTCTGGCTCGGCTATACTATCCAGCCGAGCCATTCTCCTTTATTTATGATGCTAAGAAGTAAAAAAAGCCAATAAAGAAAAAAATATATTCATCCAACAAAAGGAGAGAGAGGGATTCGAACCCTCGATAGTTATTTTTTATGAACTATACCGGTTTTCAAGACCGGAGCCATCAACCGCTCGGCCATCTCTCCGAAAGATAATTTCTATTTTATTTTTTTTTCGCCAAATAGAACATAGCCCTATGAGTTAATACGATTACTATGTAGAGAAAGATATAGTATAGGGTGTTACTTCCTTTATAGGTCTATCAATCTGTCTATATAAATAAATGAGCTACACGATCTAGTATACCCATTTGTGAAGTCAAAAAGAACCTTTAACTTCATGTCCGAATAGAAAAAAAGTGGTAAAAAGAAATTCGAACTAAGTCATCTCGAATCAACGGATTCATGATAAAATCCCTTTATTTATTAAAATTTTTTAGTGAGTAAGAGGATTAAATGGTGTATATTCTTTTGTTAATAGCTTGGAGGATTAAAAACATGACTATTGCTTTCCAATTGGCTGTTTTTGCATTAATTATTACTTCATCAATCTTACTGATTAGTGTACCCGTTGTATTTGCGTCTCCTGATGGTTGGTCGAGTAACAAAAATGTTGTATTTTCTGGTACATCTTTATGGATTGGATTAGTCTTCTTGGTGGGTATCCTTAATTCTCTTATCTCTTGAATTCATTTGTTGCAGATCCAAAAATGAGATGACCCCTCCCATTCCATGAATTACACATTCAAATTCAATATAAGTCCATAAAATGCAAATAAAGAAAAAAATTAGAGGGGGGGTCGAACTTCTGGAACTTGAATGAATTTATATCAATATAGAATATAATATTTTATGGAAATAGAAGAATCATATATTCTTGAATATGGAATTCAATATTCAATATATAGAAATATATAGTAAAATAAATATATTATTAATATATAATATTAATATAATATATTTATATATATTAATTGAATTGTTAATTGAATTGATTTGGTGGTAGAATTTTATGAAATGACCCCAAACCAAAGAGTGTATCTCGTCTAGCTTTGAACAAATATTCTGCATAAAGTTCTTATCAAGAAGGCAAAAAAATGCGGATATAGTCGAATGGTAAAATTTCTCCTTGCCAAGGAGAAGACGCGGGTTCGATTCCCGCTATCCGCCCAAATATAAATGGATTCAAAAAGATAAAAGATTCGGTATAGTTGACCGGGAAATACCGTAATTTTTTCCTCGCGTCCTAAAAGACAAGTATTAATTAATGACTAGTTAATAGAATCAAACTTACATTTCTTGAAAAAAAATGTTGCGGAGACAGGATTTGAACCCGTGACCTCAAGGTTATGAGCCTTGCGAGCTACCAAGCTGCTCTACCCCGCGATGAAACAAAAAACTTGGACTAAACTCTAATAAACAAAGAAGAAGTGAATGCGCCCCTATTCCATATCTGTACAAATAGAATAGCCTATTTAGACAGAATGGTAAAGGGGCCTCATCGATCATAGAAAAAAATAGAAAAATTAAGGGATACTTAAATCCTTACCAGCTTGCTCTTGTTGCCCCTGGCAACAAACATGCCTGAACCATTTCCCGAAGGATGTGTCCAGATAGTCCAAAGTCGCGATAGTTAGCTCTCGGTCTTCCGGTCGAAAAGCAACGTCGATGAAGACGTGTAGGTGCACTATTACGCGGTGGGGATTGTAATTTTCCATGAATTTTCCATTTCTCACTTAGCGACGGAATCTGACTTATTTCCTTTTTTAAGGATCGACGAATCAAATGATATTTTTTTTCCAATTTTTGCCTCTTCTTCTCCCTATAAATCAAACTTTTCTTTGCCATAATGCTTCAGTTCCTCTTATTATCAATGATAATGATACAAATCGGATCCTAGATGTAGAAATAAATATAAGAGTGCATACCTATTTTTTTTATTAAAAAAATATGCGGATAGAATACATAAATAATTAACCGAATTTGCCCGATGTGGAGGCAATCAAGAAAGCCGCATAAGTGAATATATAACCTACAGAAAAGTGAGCTAATCCAACCAATCTTGCTTGCACAATTGAAAGAGCTACTGGTTTATCTTTCCATCGAATCAAATTTGCCAAAGGTGTGCGTTCATGAGCCCATGCTAAAGTTTCAATCAATTCCTGCCAATAACCACGCCAGGAAATTAAGAACATAAATCCTGTAGCCCAAACAAGATGCCCAAATAAGAACATCCATGCCCAGACTGATAAACTATTCATACCAAACGGGTTATATCCGTTGATAAGT